AGGTGGTAAGATTATGTCTTGAGCAGTTACACATCCCGGGCCTTTGACACAAATAGACGCGTTGCAAGTTCCATACAGATTACTTCTCAATACAATTTCTTTCAAATTCATTAAAATTTCATGTACTGATTCTTGAATACCTACTATGGTAGAATATTCATGTGGTATTTTTTCGAATTTTGCACGGGTGATACATGTTCCTTCTATTTCCCCAAGCAAAGCTCTTCGCATCGCAATGCCTATTGTATCGGCTTGTCCTTTCATAAGTGGAGACAGAATAAAGCGTCCATAATAAAGACGCTTACTGTCTACTCTTGATTCAACACACTTCCACTGTAGTGTCCGAGTAGATACTGTTACTTTCTCTCGAACCATATTAATATGATTTGATCAGATCATTGAATCATTTATTTCTCTTGAAATGAAATTTCTTTCATTTTTATTTCTACACACGTCTTTTTTTAGGGGGTCTACAGCCATTATGTGGCATAGGGGTTACATCACGTACGAAACTTAATAGTATACCGCTTCTACGAATAGCTCGTAATGCTGCATCTCTTCCGAGACCAGGACCTTTTATCATGACTTCTGCTCGTTGCATACCTTGATCGACTACTGTCCGAATAGCATTTCCTGCTGCGGTTTGAGCAGCAAATGGCGTCCCTCTTCTTGTACCCTTGAATCCACAAGTGCCGGCAGAGGACCAAGAAATTACCCGACCCCGTACATCTGTAACAGTCACAATGGTGTTGTTGAAACTTGCTTGAACATGAATAACTCCCTTTGGTATTCTACGTGTACTTTTACGTGAACCACTACGCCCATTCCTACGTGAACCTGTTCTTGCTATAGATTTTGCCATACTTTATCATCGAAATCAGAGGTATATGGATATATCCATTTCATGTTAAAGGAGATCTTATATTTTTCATTGGATCGGATCCTTTATGTTAGAGAGTCCATTTTAACAAGATTAGCCCTGTCTTTGTTTATGTCTCGGGTTAGAACAAATTACTATAATCCGTCCCCTCCTACGGATCAGTCGACATTTTTCACAAATTTTACGAACGGAGGCCCTTATTTTCATAGTTGTCGTTCCTTAACTTAATTCGGAATATACTTTTGGATTGGAAGAAAATAAGTTTCTTTAAATTTTTAACCTTGAATTCTAGCTCCATGAGGGGTATGTTGAAGGTGAAAAAACCACCTAATCTTTCGAATCCTTGTTGCGGAGTCTATAAATTAGACGTTTTCTGGTTGAAGATAACATAAAGACTTACTTCAACTTTGACTGCTATTATACGTATCATTGTTCTTTCATTTTAGCATTCTAGGTAAAACCCCTAGAAGTATCAACTAATGTAGGAACAGTGATATCTCCATTAGGTAGTGATTCAGTAATTTAAGCTGCTATTATACGTATCATTGTTCTTTCATTTTAGCATTCTAGGTAAAACCCCTAGAAGTATCAACTAATGTAGGAACAGTGATATCTACTACTCCGCCCCTTTTCGTTGACAAATAGGAAATTCCGAATACAATTCGGATATCATAAAGATTACCATATATAACACAAAATTTCTCCTCCGATTCCTTGTAGTCGAGCCTCTCGGTCTGTCATTATACCTCGAGAAGTAGAAAGAATTACAATCCCCATCCCGCCTAGAATTCTAGGAATTCGTTGATAGTTAGAATAGATTCGTAGGCCAGGTCTACTAATCCGTTTTAAATTTAAAATAGTTCTAGATGGTCCTTTCCTATTCCTTCTATGGCGTAGGGTTAAAACCAAAAAATATTTGTTGTTTTCCTGATGTTTTCTCACGTTTTCGATAAAACCTTCTCGTAAAAGTATTTTAACAATGTTTTCGGTGATGTTAGTAGATGCTATCCGAACCGTCCCTTTTCTATTCATGTCGGCATTTCGTATAGAAGTTATTATGTCAGCAATAGTGTCCCTACCCATGATAAACTAAAATTATTCTTTCCTCCCATTTTTGATATAATCAACATGCTTTTATTTAAATTGATTTTATTTATTTAATATTTCTATTTATTTAAATAGTATTTTTTTTTTTTATTATGTTAAATATAAGGTATATGCGTGAGATACAATCTAATTTCATACAAATACTATGTATAATCTAACTATCATTTTATAAGACCTCAGGAGCTAATGAAACTATTTTAGTGAAACTAAACTGTCTCAATTCTCGGGCAATTGCACCAAAAACTCGAGTTCCTTTTGGATTTCCTTCTTGATCAATAACAACTGCAGCATTGTCATCATATCGTATTATCATACCGTTGTCACGTTTTAGTTCTTTACAAGTACGTACAATTACAGCTCTGATCACTTCCGATCTTTCTAGAGGTGTGTTTGGTAATGCTTCCTTGATCACAGCAACAATAATGTCACCGATATGAGCATATCGGCGATTACTAGCTCCGATGATTCGAATACACATTAATTCTCGAGCCCCGCTGTTATCCGCTACATTCAAATGGGTTTGAGGTTGAATCATATCATTTTTAAATCTGTTCTTTCAATGCAAAGCAAAGAGTGAGGGAAAAAAAAGAAATATTGTTTGTCCAAAAAAAAGAAACCTGCAATTGTTTTTTTATCCCCAAGACCCTTTTTCTTTGGTTCTACGTTCCGATCTATCCCGAAATAATGAATTGAGTTCGTATAGGCATTTTTGAGGCCGCTATTGAAATAGCCTTTCTGGCTATATTTTCTGCAACCCCGCCCATTTCATAAAGTATTCTACCTGGTTTAACAACAGCTACCCAATATTCGGGAGATCCTTTACCCGAACCCATACGTGTTTCTGTAGGTCTTACTGTAACTGGTTTGTCTGGAAATATACGTACCCATATTTTTCCACCACGCCGCACATTTCGTGTCATTGCTCGTCGCCCTGCTTCTATTTGTCTAGATGTGATCCAAGCCGGTTCAAGTGCCTGAAGAGCATATTTACCGAAAGAAATACGATTGCCTCGATAAGATATCCCTTTCATTCTTCCTCTATGTTGTTTACGAAATCTGGTTCTTTTGGGGTTATAGTTGATGCTTCTTTTGCAATTCCATCTCTACTACAAAACCGGACATGAGAGTTTCTTCTCATCCGGCTCCTCGCGAATTACAGGATTCAAATTTAATGAAAATATACTGAATTTTGGATTCTTTTTTGAGATTTCATCTAATCTATTAGAAATTTCTATATCTTGTTTGGATATCTACTTAAACATGTATTTTAGTTTATTTGTAGATAATAAAAAAAAAAATAATATATATATAATGTCTTTTTTTTATAACGAATCGTTTTTTTTTTGTTTTGTCTTTTATCATATTGGATCAAACAAGATTGACTAATCTAATAAAAACCTTCGCGGGCGAATATTTACTCTTTCAATATCTATTTGAGTTTTAGGGTTAGCTCACAATTTCTCGGAATAAATGAATTGGCCTCGGTTCGTTCCGCCATCCCACCCAATGAATGATTAGGATTCGTTTTTCAATAGAATCCTCTGTATTCATAGGTTCCGTCGTTCCCATCGCTTCTCAATTAATGGTTAGGTTTGAATTCTACAATGGAGCTCTCATGAAATTTGTTCTTGAGTCAATCTTCTCAGTCTTTATTGGCTCGAGGCTCTTGATTTTTTTTATGAACAGATTTCTCTAGTTATGGGTGAATCAGTATTGATGCGTTCTAACACTGCCTTTTCTGAGATGACTCATAAACCTTACATTACATATATTGGAATGGTTGATATATCATTGATATTCTTTTTCTTTCTTTCTCTCACCCTTCCATTTATCTGCATACTTTTCTATCAAAATCAGATTGGTTTTTCTTTTGTTTTTATGCAAAAAAAATTTCAGTTGCTACAATGATATGACCAATATATCATATCTTGACTGGTTTTTTGTATACAGATAATGCGAAGCAATGAGTTGGTTATTAGTTCTATAGTTATTATTTCATAGTAGGGGTCGGTCCATTTTTTTTGAATCCTATCCTCTACAAAAAAACCAACGAGTCACACACTAAGCATAGCAATTATATAAACTGATCAATCAAATTTTTATTCAACCCTATAGAATTGAGAATTGCTCATTTTGTTTTTTTCTTTAAGCGAAAAAGAATGAAAGGAAAGAGTTTATTGTTTTTTATTCTATTTTTCAATGAATATAGTGTAAAGACAAGTAAAGTATTCTTATTCCTCTTCTATAAATATCCAAATTTTGATGCCTAATACCCCATAGATAGTTCGGACTGTATAGCAACAATAATCAATTTTAGCCCGAATAGTTTGTAGAGGAACCCTACCTTCTCGGATCCATTCGACACGTGCAATTTCTTTTCCGTCGATACGCCCTGCAATTTGTACTTGAATTCCTTTTGTATCCGCCTGCTCGGTTAATTCAATAGCCTTTTTCATTGCTTTGCGAAATGAAACTCTATTCTTTAATTGTCCGGCTATAAATTCTGCAAGAATATTAGGGTGTCCATAAGGGTTTGTAATTCTTGTAATAGTAATGTTGACTTTTCGGTTGACACAATTTAGTTCTTTTTGTACGGCCATCTGTAATTCTTCGATTCTTCGCGTCCTCCCTTCTATTAATACCTTTGGGAATCCCATATAGATTATGACTTGAATTAGATCAATTCTTTTTTGAATCTCTATGCGTGCAATTCCCTCGACACCAGAGGGTATTTTCATCTTTTTTTGTATATAATTTTTGATACAATCTCGTATTTTTTGATCTTCTTGTAGACCCTCGGAATAATTTTTTGGTTGTGCAAACCAAATAGAATGATGACTTTGAGTTGTACCAAGTCTGAAACCAAGTGGATTTATTTTTTGTCCCATAATCCCCCGCTATTATACATATCATGATATGTCACATCTTTGTACTTATTCATATAAAGATGTATCTTGCAATACAATTCTTATATGGCAAGTGGGTCTTCTTATTGGATAACTCCGTCCTCGAG